AGAAGAAGTAGAAAAAGGAATAAATATAGTGATAATTTGATTCTTCGTCGCCGTAGTAAATAGGAGAGAAAATAGAATTTGTTTCTTCGTCTTTATAATAAAAAAAAAAAATAGGAGTAATTAATTGTGGCACGTTCACTAAAAAAAAATCCTTTTGTAGCCAATCATTTATTAAGAAAAATGAATATGCTTAACACAAAAGCGGAAAAAGAAATAATAGTAACTTGGTCCCGAGCGTCTACCATTATACCTACAATGATCGGGCATACTATTGCTGTTCATAATGGAAAAGAACATTTGCCCATTTATATAACAGATCGTATGGTAGGCCATAAATTGGGAGAATTTGCACCCACTCTAAATTTCCGGGGACATGCAAAAAATGATAATAGATCTCGTCGTTAATAATTAGTTAATATTTAGTTTATAAATATTAAAATAATAAAAGTTAATATAGATGCTTATCGTTCATTAGTGAGGAGTGAACCTTATGATAAAGAAGAGAAAGACAAACCGATATACAGAAGTATATGCTATAGGACAATATATATCTATGTCTGCTCATAAAGCGCGAAGAGTAATTGATCAGATTCGTGGACGTTCCTATGTAGAAACACTTATGATACTAGAACTCATGCCATATCGAGCATGTTATCCAATTTTAAGATTGGTTTATTCTGCAGCAGCAAACGCCAATCACAATATGCGCTTCAACGAAGCTAGTTTAATCATTAGTAAAGCTGAAGTCAACGAAGGCAACACTGTAAAAAAATTAAAACCTCGAGCTCGGGGACGGGGTTATCCAATAAAAAGACGTACTTGTCATATAAATATTGTACTGAAAGACTTAGACGTAGAGAAAGAATATTTATATGACAACTATTATAAATATAAATAGGAATATAATATTCATAAAAAAAATTCATAAAAAAAAAAAAATAAATAAAAGAAGTCATTATATGTAGAGTAATACTAATGAGGGATTATGGGACAAAAAATAAATCCACTTGGTTTCAGACTTGGTGCAACCCAAGGTCATCATTCTCTTTGGTTTTCACAACCAAAAAATTATTCTGAGGATCTACAAGAAGATCAAAAAATACGAAATTGTATCAAGAATTATG